GAAATCGAGTGCTTACTCCCATTTATTATTGAATATTGAATTAACCGATCAACTTGTTATCGAAGATTTTTTCTGTATTCGAAAAATTTCGCAACCAAATTTAACATATTTTTATTATGAGAATAAATCCTACTACGTCGGATCCAGAGGTTTTGATACGTGAAAAAAAAAACCTGGGACGTATTGCCCAAATCATTGGTCCGGTATTGGATGTAGCCTTTCCCCCTGGCAAGATGCCAAATATTTACAATGCTCTGGTGGTTAAGGGTCGAGATACTCTTGGTCAAGAAATTAATGTGACTTGCGAAGTACAGCAATTATTAGGAAATAATCGAGTTAGAGCTGTAGCTATGAGTGCGACAGAGGGTTTAAAGAGAGGAATGGACGTGGTTGATATGGGAAATCCTCTAAGTGTTCCAGTCGGCGGAGCGACTCTAGGACGAATTTTCAACGTGCTTGGGGAACCTGTTGATAATTTAGGTCCTGTCGATACTCGCACAACATCTCCTATCCATAAATCCGCGCCTGCGTTTATAGACTTAGATACAAAACTATCTATTTTTGAAACAGGAATTAAAGTAGTAGATCTTTTGGCCCCTTATCGTCGTGGGGGGAAAATAGGACTATTCGGTGGGGCTGGCGTGGGTAAAACAGTACTAATTATGGAATTGATCAATAACATTGCCAAAGCTCATGGTGGTGTATCCGTATTTGGTGGAGTCGGCGAACGGACTCGTGAAGGAAATGATCTTTACATGGAAATGAAAGAATCTGGAGTAATTAATGAACAAAATCTTGCGGACTCAAAAGTTGCCCTAGTTTACGGTCAGATGAATGAACCGCCGGGAGCTCGTATGAGAGTTGGTCTGACTGCCTTAACTATGGCAGAGTATTTCCGAGATGTTAATGAGCAAGACGTACTTTTATTTATCGACAATATCTTCCGTTTCGTACAAGCAGGATCTGAGGTATCCGCTTTATTGGGTAGAATGCCTTCTGCTGTGGGTTATCAACCCACCCTTAGTACCGAAATGGGTACTTTACAAGAAAGAATTACTTCTACTAAAAAAGGGTCCATAACCTCTATTCAAGCAGTTTATGTACCTGCAGACGATTTGACTGATCCCGCTCCTGCCACCACATTTGCACATTTAGATGCGACTACCGTACTATCAAGAGGATTAGCTGCAAAAGGTATCTATCCAGCGGTAGATCCTTTAGATTCAACGTCAACTATGCTACAACCTCGAATCGTCGGCGAGGAACATTATGAAACTGCGCAACAAGTCAAGCAAACTTTACAACGTTACAAGGAGCTTCAGGACATTATCGCTATCCTGGGGTTGGACGAATTATCCGAAGAGGATCGCTTAACTGTAGCAAGAGCACGAAAAATCGAGCGTTTCTTATCACAACCCTTTTTTGTTGCAGAAGTATTTACAGGTTCTCCGGGAAAATATGTTGGTCTAACGGAAACAATTAGAGGGTTTAAATTGATCCTTTCCGGAGAATTTGATTCTCTTCCGGAACAGGCCTTTTACTTAGTGGGTAACATCGATGAAGCTACTGCGAAGGCTACGAACTTAGAAATGGAGAGTAAATTGAAGAAATGACCTTAAATCTTTGTGTACTGACTCCGAATCGAATTGTTTGGGATTCAGAAGTAAAAGAAATCATTTTATCTACTAATAGTGGCCAAATTGGCGTATTACCAAATCACGCGCCGATTGCGACAGCTGTTGATATAGGTATTTTGAAAATACGCCTTAATAACCAATGGTTAACGATGGCTCTGATGGGCGGTTTTGCTAGAATAGGCAACAATGAAATCACTATTTTAGTAAATGATGCAGAGAAAAATAGTGACATTGATCCACAAGAAGCTCAGCAAACTCTTGAAATAGCAGAAGCGAACTTTAGAAAAGCTGAAGGCAAGAGACAAACAATTGAGGCAAATCTAGCTCTCAGACGAGCTCGGACACGAGTTGAGGCTCTCAATACGATTTGATTTTGTACCTATCTGACGTGTAAAAAAAAAACAAAGAATGTATAAATAGGATCGATAGGCGATAAAAACAATAAAAGAAAAAAGCTGGTTACAAAAACTTATTAGACACCATAATCAATGGTGTCTAATAAGTTATACCTACTATTGGATTTGAACCAATGACTCCTGCCGTATGAAAGCAATACTCTAACCACTGAGTTAAGTAGGTTATTTATCATCGTAAAGAGAAGGCAAAGGGATATCTATCACATCGATAGGATTATAAATCCAATATTATTTCTAAGCAATACCCATAAACAACCAGATCAAAGAGATATAATGTTTGATCATGTAATATTAATCTTGACAAGAAATTATCTACATGCTAAGATAAACTGTGTATCACAAACACAAGGGCTATAGCTCAGTTAGGTAGAGCACCTCGTTTACACGTGCGCCAAAGGTTTTCAGAGGAGTCCATCACGCAATCAAACCAATTGATTGATCTTATTAAAAAATCGATGTCTTACTCCATGACTTTTTGAGGAAAAAAAGAGGAGAACAATAGCCTGACATTAGGTCCTATTAAAGTACCCCGTTAGGTAGGGAATGAATAGAACCCAGCATTGATTTGAGATATTGATAGGGTTAATACCCAGTTTACTTAATGCTAGGAAGAATGAGTATAAGGAACTCAAAAATGATCTTTTCGTCCTATGAACCTTAAGGTGTAGCAAGTTTCATGTTTGATTTTTTAATCAGGATGTTAGAGACTATATTTACTTAAGTTGATTTAGACCAAAAGCAAACCTACGTCAAGAGAACCCAACCCTTCTTTGAAACACTTTGGTAGTTCTTCTGTATTGTATTAGAAGTAAAAAATAATCAATCAGAGTACTTGGAACCATTTATTATCTTTTTTTTTTTAAGAAAAAATATGGTCGACTAACTGATCTTTATATCAGTTAATGAAAGAGCCCAATGCAAAAAAAATGCATGTTGGGTCTTTGAAAGAGTTCGAATTATTTTGATAATAATAAGTTCGAACTCTTTTACCGAGCAGGTCTACGGTTCGAATCCGTATAGCCCTAACTAATAAACGACATTCAAATCAAAAAAATTTCATAATTTTTTTATTTTTTGGATTCTTTTTTTCTAACCGGTTACTTTCAATTACTTTGTTCATAAACCAAATTTCCATACCCTAAACCATAAGTCCTGGAGATCGTTCAGAATAAAAAAGAAAGCCTAATTTTATTTGAACCAATCACTATCTATCTATCGATATATTTAGATAGATACTTATAATTTAGAAGAAAATTTTTTCTTCATTAATTTTCATAGTTCACAGGCTATAGTTCAGAATCCTTTATTTTTTTGTATCCCCACTCAAGCTTGGTTACTTTTTTTATGACACGGCCCTTTTTTTTTTAAAGATAAAAACAGAAATATACTTAATATTAAGTAAGATGGGTATGGTGTATGATAAAGTCTTTCTGGAGTTTTTTATATGTTATAATTTAAAAAATGAAGATATTTTTCTCAATTTCTAAATTTTTTAATAAAACCAAAACAAAATTTAATAAACAGAAATATAAAAAATTACTAGTTATTAATCATAATAATATTATATTATTATAAACTATTAGTAATAGAAACTTAGAAATATTAAAATGAGACGTCTAACACAGCAATCAAAGGAAAATAAATTATTTGATTAACCTTAATTTTTGTTTTGACTCAAGAGTTCTATATCCCTTGCCCAATCCACTCCGATTGGAATTGACTAAGCGGGCATTTTTTTTTCACATTCATAGGAGTTTGTCTATGTTTCTGATTTACGAATATGATATTTTCTGGGCTTTTTTAATAATTTCAAGTGCTATTCCTGTTTTGGCATTTCTAATTTCCGGAGTTTTATCTCCAATTAGGAAGGGGCCAGAGAAACTTTCTAGTTATGAATCAGGTATAGAACCGATCGGGGATGCTTGGTTACAATTTCGAATCCGTTATTATATGTTTGCTCTAGTTTTTGTTGTTTTTGATGTTGAAACAGTTTTTCTGTATCCGTGGGCAATGAGTTTCGATGTACTGGGGGTATCCGCTTTTATAGAAGCTTTGATTTTCGTGCTTATTCTAATTCTTGGTTTAGTTTATGCATGGCGAAAAGGAGCATTGGAATGGTCTTAGTCCGTTTCCTGAATACTTGTAAAATAACAAAAATAAAAAAAAACATTGAAAAAAATTATGAATTCCATTAAGTTTCCCGTACTTGATCGAACAACAAAAAATTCAGTTATTTCAACTACGTTAAATGATCTTTCAAATTGGTCAAGACTTTCCAGCCTATGGCCGCTTCTTTATGGTACCAGTTGTTGTTTCATTGAATTTGCCTCATTAATCGGCTCCCGATTTGACTTTGATCGTTATGGGCTAGTACCAAGATCAAGTCCTAGACAGGCGGACCTTATTTTAACAGCAGGTACAGTAACAATGAAAATGGCCCCTTCTTTAGTGAGATTATATGAACAAATGCCTGAACCAAAGTATGTGATTGCTATGGGAGCGTGTACAATTACAGGGGGGATGTTCAGTACGGATTCTTATAGTACTGTTCGCGGAGTTGATAAGCTAATTCCTGTAGATGTATATTTGCCGGGTTGTCCACCTAAACCAGAGGCTGTTATAGACGCTATAACAAAGCTTCGTAAGAAAATAGCTAGAGAAATCTATACGGATCGAATTAGACCTCAACAGGGTAATCGGTGTTTTACTACCAATCACAAGTTGTTTGTTGTGCGCAGTACGCATACTGGAAATTATGATCAAGAATTACTCTATCCACCATCATCTACTTCAGAGATCTCTACTGAAACATTTTTTAAATACAAAAGTCCAGTATCTTCCCACAAATTAATTAGGGAGGATTTTAGAGAATAAGAAAAAAAAAATATTCATAAATTTGAACTCATGGTAAATGTGAAATACTTACTTTATATAAAAAAGGTGTGGGGGAAATAAAAAAGATGCAGGGCACTTTGTCCGTTTGGCTAGCCAAACGCGGGCTGGTTCATAGATCGTTGGGCTTCGATTACCAAGGAATAGAGACTTTACAAATAAAGCCTGAAGATTGGCATTCTATTGCTGTAATTTTATATGTATATGGTTACAATTATTTACGTTCGCAATGTGCCTATGATGTAGCACCAGGTGGCCTCTTAGCCAGTGTGTATCATCTTACGAGAATAGAATATGGTGTCAATCAAGCGGAAGAAGTCTGCATAAAAGTTTTTACTCATAGGAGTAATCCTAGACTTCCATCTGTTTTCTGGGTTTGGAAAAGTACGGATTTTCAAGAACGGGAATCTTATGATATGTTAGGAATCACTTATGATAGCCATCCACGACTGAAACGGATCTTAATGCCCGAAAGTTGGATAGGGTGGCCTTTACGTAAGGATTATATTGCCCCCAATTTTTATGAAATACAAGATGCTTATTGAATGATAAAAAATGAGTCTTAACTTCTACAACTACAGACCTTCACGGAATTTTTATTTTGAATTTGATTCTTTTTTAGATCAAACAAATAGAAGGACCGAGGCCTCATTCATATTAGTGCTTGATCTCCAACTCTAATTTGAAAGATACTTTTTTTCGTAAAAACCGGGCCAATAGGATGAACTAAAAAAAAAGAGTTCTGCATTATGAACTTTGTATCGCGCACATAACTTAGTCAACTTTAGTCACATAACTGGGAATGAATAAATCAGATCGGAAAGCAATAAATGAGGGGGGATAAAAGATGATTGCACCTTTTATTAAAGATATTTTTAATTTGAAGAATAGAAACTTAGCAAAATTAATTAATCCTATGCCAAGAACCAGATTTGAACTGGTGACACGAGGATTTTCAGTCCTCTGCTCTACCAACTGAGCTATCCCGGCCATTACTGAATTCTCATCCTCATTTTACTAGATGACTCAGGTCTATGTCAATTAAAATAAACGCAAAAGTAGTAAATGAAAAAAGATATAGATTTTCAAAAATTAAAAAAACTCTTTCTTTCTTTCTCATTTGTACGTATATGATAGATCCCAAACGACTTGTATCTTGTATATAATAATAAAATAAATTCTAGTTTGGAAAAGCGTAGAATGAATGAAAAACGATAATGAATTCTTAAATAACTAAAAAATAACAAATAACTAATAAAAGGTAAGGTGTCAAAAAGCCTTTTTTGGGTCGTAGAGTTGGGGATAGAGGGACTTGAACCCTCACGATTTTAAAAGTCAACGGATTTTCATCTTACTCTAAATTTCATTGTTGTCAGTATTGACATGTAGAATGGGACTCTATCTTTATTCTCGTCCGATTAAATAAGTTCCACCAAGGATCTCTCAGACTATGAAGTGAATCATTTGATCAATACAAGGTAGTGAACTCCGTTTGTTAGAACAGCTTCCATTGAGTCTCTGCACCTATCCCTTTTTTATCGCTTTTTAAACTCTGGTTTGGTTGCGTAAACCAGGATTTGGCTCAGGATTGCCCATTGTTAATTCCAGGGTTTCTCTGAATTTGAAAGTTATCACTTAGTAGGTTTCCATACCAAGGCTCAATCCAATTAAGTCCGCAGCGTCTACCAATTCCGCCATATCCCCATTTTTGCTTTGAGATTAGGATCTCATTATGATGCCTTTACACTTTTTCTTATGCCGAAACCTTGGAATTCATTACATGTAGATACTTATAGATACTTATTTCTTTGGTATCTTCTTTCATTTCATTTTTTTAGCCCCAGCCATATTGATTTAGTCTAATCAACAAAGATTCTATCATTTTTGTATTTGCAATTCAATATGGTTCTAGATTACATAACATATATATGTTCTTCCTTTTATCATCTTTGTCTTAAATTTGAATAAATAGTCGAACGATCGATTCTTTTTTTTTTTACTTCGATGAATTCTAGATTGTACAATGGAAAAAGATTATAAGTCTACTTCGTAGATTTGAAATTAGAATAATTCTAATAATAATTATTATATAATATTAGAAATTATATAATATTATATATAATCAAAATTTAGAAATAAACTAAAAATCAAAAAAGTATAAAATAATACAAAAAAGTATAAAATAATAATAATAGTATGAGGTTATAACAAAAAACACGAATTTCAAATCAGATATCATTTAACTTATAACTTAAAAAAAAAAATTATGATATAATTAAATATTTTCATAATTATAATTAATTAATAATTAATTAAGATTAGGCTTTATTTAATGATAGTTACTATTTATTTGAGCTATATTCTGTTCTAGAATGTATAGAATATTATTAATTCTACATAGATAAGATAAAATTTGAATAGACTAGTTAATTAATATGATCTAGTAGTTTAGTTAATTTGTATGCATGCGCTATTTTCTTTGCGCCCGCTTAGCTCAGAGGTTAGAGCATCGCATTTGTAATGCGATGGTCATCGGTTCGATTCCGATAGCCGGCTTTTTCATATATTTTTTTTTTTCGTTTTTTTTTTTACATGCTTTTTAATGTACTTTCAACGTCAAAGAAGAGTGAAAAGACTTCTTTCACCTTTTTCCAAGAGTTACCACTCCATTTATATTATGATTATGAAGTCGAAACGTCCATATAGGAATATATATATTGGGTAAAGGGGTTAGATCTTTTCAAAATAAATTAAATAAATAAACTAAAGGAAAATTTTGGTGATTTATTTGATTTATATATATTGTATATACAATAAAAAAATCTGGATGTTGAGCGAATATATCTTCTTACTCTTTGTATTACTACAATAGTTTATTGGAGTGGATTTCACGTCATTTATCATTATCATTTAGTTCAGTTTTAATTTTGTTTAGTTTTGTACAATTTCAATAAAAAAGGAGTCTTTATGTCACGTTACCGAGGGCCTCGTTTTAAAAAAATACGCCGTCTGGGGGCTTTACCGGGACTAACTAGTAAAAGGCCTAGGGCAGTAAGCGATCTTAGAAATCAATCACGCCCCGGAAAAAAGTCTCAATATCGTATTCGTTTAGAAGAAAAACAAAAATTGCGTTTTCATTATGGTCTTACAGAACGACAATTACTTAAATATGTTCGTATCGCCGGAAAAGCCAAGGGGTCAACAGGTCAAGTTTTACTACAATTACTGGAAATGCGTTTGGATAACATCCTTTTTCGATTGGGTATGGCTTTGACAATTCCTCAAGCGCGCCAATTAGTTAACCACGGGCATATTTTAGTTAATGGTCGTATAGTTGATATACCGAGTTACCGCTGCAAACCCCGAGATATTATTACAGTGAAGGATGAAGAAAACTCTAGAACTTTGGTTCAAAATCTTCTTGATTCATCTGCCCCCGAGGAATTGCCAAACCATCTGACTCTTCACACATTCCAATATGAAGGGTTAGTCAATCAAATAATAGATAGGAAATGCGTCGGTTTGAAAATAAATGAATTGCTTGTCGTAGAATATTACTCTCGACAGACTTAATAAACCTAACTTAAGTAAAAAAAAACTAACTAAAAATACGAGTTTGGACAACTCCCCTTTGACCTCTTTTTTGGATTAAAAATAAAAAGGCACAAGGTAAGGGATTTTGTCGGGGAATATTTTTACTATTATTTTTACTATTCATGTATCATAGATTGGTAGGGAGGTTTGGATCCCTTGTTTGCTCTTTCCAGCCTTTTCCATATGAAAGAAATGTAGATTTTATATCTATTATTTTTTATTTTATTTGATACATTGTGGTCAATCACGTAAGATTGGTTAATTTTAATTAGTTGAAAGTACGGAAAGAGAGGGATTCGAACCCTCGGTAAACAAAAGTCTACATAACAGTTCCAATGTTACGCCTTCAACCACTCGGCCATCTCTCCGACATCAGGATTATGACTGAGTACCTGGGTGAATAGCGAGTTATTCACCGTTTTTTAGATTATGGTTAATAGATCCCCTTTTCGACCGAAAAAATTTGGAAGTAGATAGAAGGTTTTTTTATTTTCACGAGTCCGCTTTTATGTTAGTTCGTACTATACACTTTCTTTGTTTGTGAGAAAATTTTCTCACAAAAGAAAAGGTAAAGGAAATAAAAAGAGTTATAGAATGGATTACTACCTATGCCAAGATCACGTATAAATGGAAATTTTATTGATAAAACCTTTACAATTGTAGCCGATATCTTATTACGAGTCATTCCGACAACGTCCGGAGAAAAAGAGGCATTTACTTATTACAGAGATGGTGCGATTTGATTATCATTATTATTATTTTTCTCGCCAATTTGGAATAGAAAGAAAAATGAGTATTGAAAAAAATCTACGCTTTTGAAGGTGAAGTTTATAATATAAAAAAGCAATCCCTTCTGTCATGTATCCACGATTAATGCAGCCTTAGATGCTTCAATTGTGAATTCTAGTATTGAGCAAAAGGTTTTTACCTATGGTTCCCGTATTACAGATCAATCCTACTACTACAATATACGAATAGGAGGCATGGGGGAAGAAGCACTACGCCGAGAAATCAACAACACAAAAACTTTCTTAAAAATGATTCCTTTTCTGTCGTCTTCTTCGTTAGGAGTGGGACTAATTAAAATGGTTGGAACAATAAACATCCATCTCGTTCGTACTTTGGATACCCGTATAACCATTGAAGACTGTTGAAGTGACTAATTCCTGGAAATTTAGGGGCGTTGAGAACAAAGAAATTTTTATAGTTTACTTTTTTATTTTTATATAGCATGGTAGCAAGAAAAGATCTTTTGCAAGAAGGTTGGCTAGGGATTTCGTGTAAAAACATTAGCCCCACTCAGTTCATAATGACATCAAATTTTTCCATATATTATTTTCATTATGTACCTAAAGGAGGAGCCGTATGAGATGAAAATCTCACATACGGTTCTGAAACGGAGAATTCGTTAAAGCGAATGACGACCGTAACGGATGTCAGCTCAATCTGAAGGAAATTATGCGGAAGCATTACAGAATTATTATGAAGCTATGCGACTAGAAATTGACCCCTATGATCGAAGTTATATACTCTATAATATAGGCCTTATCCACACAAGTAATGGGGAACATACCAAAGCTTTAGAATATTATTTTCGGGCATTAGAACGAAACCCCTTTTTACCACAAGCTTTTAATAATATGGCTGTGATCTGTCATTACGTGCGACTATCTCCACTATAGAAAAAAATAACGAACGACTAGTCAATGAAATACTAGAAATATAAAAACAGGGCTTTCTACATAAGCATCGTCCAAAACGATTTTTTATCAGCTGTAGCAAATAAAGAAACTTCATAGATCGAAATATGAAGTGAAGACTAGATATGCCTAAATACTTTCTTATATGGATAAAAAAAAGATTTAATTGATAGAGGAAGCACCGTAAAGATCAATTGGACAGGTTTTGTACCAATACAACAAGAGCTGTTTATTTATATCATAATATGAGATAAATCTTAGGAATCGACTTATGTAATAGAGTGGATCCCCTAAGGTATTGAGCAGCGGTGTAGCATCAGATCCTAAAGACAGTAAGTCTTTTTTATGAAGTATGGAAAAAAAAGGCTTTTTCAAATATTCTATATAAATTTTTATATGAGAGCGGGATAGTTACCTTTCAGAAAATTATAATATCTAAAACCTGCGGACATGCTTTTCTGAAGGTAGGAGAAAAGATAAAACTGATTATATTAATATTATAATATTAATTAATATATTAATTAAAAATATATAAATTAAATTAAATAAAAATTAAAAAATGAAAGTTTGAAACTCATGTAATTACTATCTTTTGTTTCATCCACGAAAAACCAAATCTAATATCTATAAGATATCTCATTCAATTAGATATAAAGTTAAAATAGTTAAAAAAGGGTACACCAAAACAAAAGAGTTGGTTGTCGAGCCGTATGAGGTAGGAAACTCTCAAGTACGGTTCTCAGGGAGGGAATTGACGCGCCTATTCCGACCGTGGAGAACAGGCCATTCAACAAGGAGATTCTGAAATGGCGGAGGCTTGGTTCGCTCAAGCCGCTGAGTATTGGAAACAGGCTATAACGCTTACTCCTGGTAATTATATTGAAGCACAGAATTGGTTGACGATCACGAGGCGCTTCGAATAATAACTTTTCCTTTGTTTTTTTTTCTATATATACCTTTATTTCGTTTTACAATTAATCATTTTTTATTTTCTTGACCCTCTCGGTCAAATAAAACAGATCCCTTTTTATATCAGAAGAACCAATCAAAAAAATTTCATTATATCCTTTTCTCAAATCGGTCTATTTCATCTGCTATTCTCTAGGGGTAAGCAGTACATGAATATGAGAATATCTATTTTTTTCTTTTCGACTAGTAAAACCAATAAAATAAATTTGAAAATTACTAAATATACATACTAGAATGTTTCTTAGTAATAACTAATAAGCGTTTATTGAAATAGAATAATATCCTACAGTTAAAACATAAAAAAAACTAAATTTCGGAACTTATAATTGAAATATGAATACACTAGATTAGGTTATAAAAAAACTCTTTGTGTACCAATGTAAAGGTACGAAAACTTTTTTAATTAAAAAAGGGTCCGTTAAGCACCCTATGGATATGTCATAATAGATCCGAACACTTGCCCCAGATCGACTTCCAGATCATAATTGCTCTAGTGAATAACTAAAGAAAATAGATGAATCAATGGGAGATAGAAGAGAAAGCAAAAAATTCTAAGCATCTATCATCGGTTCACTAATTACTTGAGCGACTGTTGGCGGGTTTCTTTGTATGTGTTGTCCGGAAAGAGGAGGACTCAATGATTATTCGTTCGCCGGAACCAGAAGTCAAAATTTTGGTAGATAGGGATCCCATAAAAACTTCTTTCGAGGAATGGGCTAAACCCGGTCATTTCTCAAGAACAATAGCTAAGGGACCTGATACTACCACTTGGATCTGGAACCTACATGCTGATGCTCACGATTTTGATAGTCATACCAATGATTTGGAGGAAATCTCTCGAAAAGTCTTTAGTGCCCATTTTGGCCAACTCTCTATCATCTTTCTTTGGCTGAGTGGCATGTATTTCCACGGTGCTCGTTTTTCCAATTATGAAGCATGGCTGAGTGATCCTACTCACATTGGACCTAGTGCTCAGGTGGTTTGGCCAATAGTGGGACAAGAAATCCTGAATGGAGATGTGGGCGGAGGCTTCCGAGGAATACAAATAACCTCTGGCTTTTTTCAGATTTGGCGAGCATCTGGAATAACTAGTGAATTACAACTTTATTGTACCGCAATTGGCGCATTGGTCTTCGCGGCCTTAATGCTTTTTGCTGGTTGGTTCCATTATCACAAAGCAGCTCCAAAGTTGGCTTGGTTCCAAGATGTAGAATCTATGTTGAATCACCATTTAGCAGGGCTACTAGGACTTGGGTCCCTTTCGTGGGCAGGACATCAAGTACATGTATCTT